ATCATTGTTGTTATACTTGAAATTGAAAAGGATTGATTCAAGAAAATTCTTGATACTTATTAGTTGTGTATCAATTGAATTTTCTTGCGCGATTAAGGAAACACAATTGGAGATCGAAGAACTTTTCATGAATTAACAGTCAATAGTTAATGGGTCCAATTTGCACTAAATTTTTGACTATGTGACTCAAAAAAATTTTCCATCTATTTTCTTGTTTTGGCGACATGGCCGAGTGGTAAGGCGGGGGACTGCAAATCCTTTTTCCCCAGTTCAAATCCGGGTGTCGCCTCATCAAAAAAACCAGAAATATCTTTGCTTGCTGATATAATCTAAACCGCCGAATCCTCGCCTAGTATAAGCAGAGGAAAAGGACTCGAACTTTCGATACTTGCTTGATTTTAAGAAGCTTGAGATTCAAAGACTATCAATCCTTGCACCTGAAATTCCGGCGAAGATTTTCGTAAAGGAAGGGCTAGGCTATCAAAACTTCCAATACTAATCGAATGTACTGTCTAATTACTTTTTTTGAATCATATATAGTTGGCTTGGGAATTGGTAGTTGTTGAAAGGGTAAAAGATACTTGATATAAAAACTCGTAAGAATTTATGAGTGCTCAGATATTCAATCAATATTGGGTGCTGGTTTCTATTTTATAGAATTAAATAAAAAAACCGAAAGGAAAGGTTGAAAAATTTCGTTATTTTTGATAACGCCCAAACAAAAGTGTAATAGAATAGAGGATTTTCCGAGTGTCTTTGTGAAATACTGGGTAGGCCGTAAAGATTAGACCAAATGGTAGATAGAGATGTATTATGAATAGTGTAGATAATGATCTATCTTGATTGTATATTGTTATACTTTTTTTATTCTATATTCTATTCGTTTGATTCTAATTCTATTAGAAGGGGTAAGAAAAGAAACAACGGGTATTACTACATGTATAATTAATAGCATTCCCTTGCTAATTAGCATACAAAAAAAGAATTGCGTGTCTTGCTTGTACTTAATGCTTCCAAATTCTACTAGAAATCATATATGAGCTTGTTATGCGTGGAGTTATTGGGTCGGTTCATCAATAGTCTTCGTTCAGAATCCCTTTTTGACTCTGCGCCATTGATTACATTATTATTAGTGATCAATAATGAAAGAGTTTCTTTATATTCATAGAGATAGGGGACATAATTCACATGGATATAGTAAGTCTTGCTTGGGCTGCTTTAATGGTAGTCTTTACATTTTCCCTTTCACTTGTAGTATGGGGAAGAAGTGGACTATAGGGTCATTACTAATTTAATTGATGAGTAATCAAACTGTATTACATTACTAGTTTTATAATTGTTCTGCAAAGCGTTTTTAAAGAAAGATCTCTCCATTTCAAAATCCAAAAAATTTTTGGAATCCAGTCCAGTTAAAGTTAAAGTATTAAAGTAATAGATGAAGAATAACTTTTCAATCAAACAAAAATGGAATCCCACGCTCCTATTTTAAAAGTAATAAGGAATACGCATCATATGCCGTTTTTCCACGGGAATTCGCCCTAAAAATGGTTATAGTTTGACGAACAAGCTCTTAACAGAATTCTACAGGGATATTACAATGAGGAGCAAAACACTCCCTTTTCTCGATTTACAGTTTAAAAAGGAAGTCTATCTGTTATTATGTGGATACGTAGTTTATACCGAGGGAACCTTTGATATTGTGTCTGTCCAACGAAGTACTGCGCCTACTACGATCTTGCGATGGGCGGTTCATATATTGCTTGCGCATTTACCCTTGTTTTAGTTTAGACTTTTAGAAAATTTGTTTATGTTTTGTTGTATCAACACACTTAATATGACAGTTCACGCGTTAGGAATAGGCGGCATCTAAAACACTTTTTAAATGAAAAATAGGAAGAATTTCCATAGCATAGAATTCCTTAAATCCCCTGTTAACAACGAAATGAATTACTTTTTTTTCGGAATGCTAAAAAAAAGGGGGATGACCGGGTTTCTTTTATATAATCCATTCTACGCCCATACCATATCTTCTTCCAGTGACTTAATTTTTTCGGTGGATTCTTGGATCTATATCAGAAATCAAATAAGAAAACAAGTCAAGTTATTAAAATAAAAACTGTAAGACATAAGAGTGAAGGTGGGAATTCAACTCTATCTTATTCTATTAATCAAAATTGGTACAATACAAATCCAATGGGTGTAGCAAATCAAGGAACTCGAATTAGAGTTTAATATATATTACACATATGTATATATGTACATATAGACACATATTGCGGAGTTATCCATACCAAGCCTCTATATTTTTCTTTATACAACCCAACTTTCTAACTAATTTTAGCGAAAAATTTGTAGTATGGTAGAAAGGTTACTATATTTCTTTCTACCATACTATATAAATCTAAATCTTATATATTGTTGCTTTTAATCCACCCATTTTATTTTAGACGTAGGATTTGAATCCCTTTTATTTCTTCACATGATTCATAAGAATTAAGAAGTCAAGCTTGATTCAAATTAATCATTTTGACTGACCGTTTTTACGTAAATGATAAGTAAAAAAGCAGTAGGAACTAGAATGAACAGTGCAGTAGCAATGAATGCGAGAATATTTACTTCCATAATTTCGTCGTTTTTTTACTTGATAATAACTCGGGATCTAATCCCATAGAGATTCTAAAATTTTCTCCTGTAAATTCAATGGGAGGAATACATCCCAATGATATTGAATCGAATCAATATCATGAATAACAATATCTAAACTATCAAACCCATTCATCATAGAGAATGGAATAGTATAACATAGAAAGATCTTTTATCCATACGTAAAAAACAGAATAAAAATAGAATTCCTAATCCAATCAAGAATCCCATTGAATTTTTCATTCTTTATCCGTTCGTTATTGTCTAGAACTTATCGTCTTCTTTAATTTTTAATTTTATAGAATTTTAAATAGATGATAAGGTATCATCTGACCCATCTTCCATTTCCATCGGCCACAAGTACAACCCAAATAGTATAAGTAAAATGGAAAAAAAAAAGATTAAGGACCCCTCTGGGAATTAGATCCCACTCCACAACTCTTGACAGAGAAAAAAGATGAATTGGTAGAATAATCAGATATTTGTATTAGGTCGGGACTGACGGGGCTCGAACCCGCAGCTTCCGCCTTGACAGGGCGGTGCTCTGACCAATTGAACTACAATCCCAGATAAATTAGGTATACAGCATATATATTCGCAATGATTTGATTAAAAACAGCTCCATTTAGATTTAGAATCGTCGTATTGGAGAAAAGTATTCTTTTTTATATATTAATACTTTTTTGAGAACGATATGGATTCCCAGTAATCCTCCTGTAAAATGTAAAGTCGTGTTAAATTCATATGAGATTTTTTTATTTCTTAATAAATCATTCAATGACTTTTCTTCTGTAATTCTTTCCCTATCTTTTCTTTGCAGCTTTAGATATGATGAATCTAGATCATTAAAAAATGAAGAAGATATAGAAAAAATAGGATATAAAATAGATATTTATTCACCTGGCGTCGTTTCCGCAGGACAAATTTCTTATATAATTAGAATTGAATCTCATGATGGATCGGAGAATTCTTGGGCCGAGCTGGATTTGAACCAGCGTAGACATATTGCCAACGAATTTACAGTCCGTCCCCATTAACCACTCGGGCATCGACCCAGGAAGAATCAACTCGAGACTTATTGATAATACATGATTAACCTCCTTTCGTAGTACCCTACCCCCAGGGGAAGTCGAATCCCCGCTGCCTCCTTGAAAGAGAGATGTCCTGAACCACTAGACGATGGGGGCATATCTGCCCGATCGACATCATATTATACTATATATATTAGTATGAATAGTTTTTTGTAATTGTCAATATAATAGAATAGTGTGACTAAATCCAAAAAAGTTTTCTATCTTTCATGATTCCGATAGAATTTTTTTCTTTTTCATTCATGGTTCATGAACCATTCAAAACTTATCGTTTTCTCTATCTATATAGATAGAGAATGTTTCTATCTATATATTATTTATCCCTTCTAATGATATAGAAATAGAAAAGGATAAATACTTCATTTTATGAAGGAATATTAGAAATGAGTTATGTTATATAATTATTAATATTATAATATTAATTGAATGGGTTAGAATTAATGAAGTTGAAATATAGGATCCCCGCCCAGGGATTTGTCCAACAGAAAAAAGCTCTATTCTTCCACTTTTATCCTAGCTCACAGCTAGGAAATGAAATTAAGAAACAATATTTTTTTTAGGAGCTTGATTCCAAGTACGAGTTGAATCTTTTCATTACATGATTTGATCGCATATCAAAATATCTTTGATCTACGTCAAATTGTGTATCAATTACTCCAATCTCGTTGTGATAGGGGTTAATATCAATATAAAGTAAATGAAAAATAAATTCGTTGGCTGACCTCTCAAATGCGACACTATGAGCCTACTGGATGCACCTATGTATATAATATATGTAGATATAGATGTAGATATAGATGTATACATAGGTGCATCCAGTAGGCTCATTCAGGAATGGAATAAAATAGGCCCTTTTAACTCAGCGGTAGAGTAACGCCATGGTAAGGCGTAAGTCATCGGTTCAAATCCGATAAGGGGCTTTTTTCCAAAAACTCTAGTTTGAGTCTTCATTTTTTAATGGATAATAGAGATATTATTGATATTTGTAATAAAAAAAGTAACCATGTACATATATAATATATATATATAAAATATATAGAATATATTCTTTTTGATTCTAATGAGTTAATGAATTTTTTTATAATATAATGAAATGAGTTAGCTATAGTATAGTCAAAAGTTAAACGGTTTTTTATTATAATGATAAGTCACCCCGCCAATTGTTATTGGTAGGACGACTATGTCACTACAGGCTATATCCCTACTTCAGGTTTCATTATTCCATTTTTTTGTTCTAAAACATAGATATTCTATCTACTTAATCCC